CTTATTTATAACCTACATGAATTCAAGGAAGTAATCTACTTCCATGTGAAGGTAATGGGAAAAAATTTCTTGAACTAGACCATTCAATTTCAGCCATTGTATGTGATGAAAATACTACACCTCGTTGACTTACTATAGCTTCTCAAACAATGAAAATAAAATATAACAAAGATCCAAATGAAATAAGTGCTCCATATGAAGACACTCAATGTCAGACAGAATAACAATCTGGATAATCACAATAACGACGTGGTATACCCTTTAACCCTAAAAAGTGCTGTGGGAAAAATGTTAAATTTACCCCTAAAAACATAAGATAAAAATGAATCTTAGACCATTTTTTATGGAAATTCACTCCATAGAATAAAGGAAATCAGTGATTAAGCCCACAGAAGATTCCAAAGACAGCTCCCATAGATAATACATAATGAAAGTGAGCTGTCACATAATATGTGTCATGAAGCGTAACATCTAAAGAAGACCTTGATAATATAATTCCAGTTAGCCCTCCTACAGTAAATAAAAATAAAAACCCAGTACTTCACAGTACAGAAGAATTAAATTTAATTTTACTTCCACCTATAGTTGCTATTCAACTAAATACTTTTACACCAGTAGGAACTGCAATCACTATCGTAGCAGAAGTAAAGTAAGTTCGAGTGTCTACATTTAAACCAACCGTAAATATATGGTGTGCCCAAACAACACACCCTATTACCCCAATTCCAACTATAGCATATAATATTCCCACTGAACCGAACACAGAATCTTTTCCTGAATAGTGCATAATAACCTTAGATATAATTCCAAAAGCAGGAAGAATTAAGATATAAACTTCAGGATGTCCAAAAAACCAAAACACGTGCTGAAATAAAACAGGATCCCCTCCCCCGATAGGATCAAAGAACCTAGTGTTAAAATTTCGATCAAATAACAATATAGTAATACCCCCAGCAAGGACAGGAACAGAAATAATTAGCAACACTCCTGTAACCGTAATACTTCAAAGGTATAACTCTGATTTTTCTCCCTTTATCTTAACAGTAGGTATATTTTTATTAGTCCTTACGAAATTAATAGACCCTAACAAAGATCTCAGACCAATCAAATGAAGAGAAGTAATTAAAATATCAACTGCCGGTCCAGTATGATACAGCCCTGAAGACAGTGGAGGATAGATAGTCCAACCAGTACCTGCCCCTTTTTCCGTTATAAAGGACAAGATAAGAAGATATAACGCATTTGGAGCTAACCAAAACCTAAGGTTATTTAAACGAGGAAAAATAAGATCACACCCTCCAATACATAAAGGTAATAATCAATTTCCAAACGCCCCGATCAACAACGGCATAACAGCAAAAAAAATTATAACAAGGGCATGCGTAGTTACTACTACATTATACAGACTCTCGTTTTTTAAGAAACTCCCCCCTGGATGAGAAAGTTGAATACGGATGATTAACCTTAGACTTCTTCCTATAAGACCAGCCCACATACCCGAAATCAAATACAAAGTACCAATATCTTTATGATTGGTTGATATAAACCAGCGACTCAATTAGACAAAAGAAAAATAACCTACTCTAACATAAGGGCTCTAACTCAATATAGCCCCTAAATAGCTCTACTCTATTAAATGCTAAAATCAAACCTCTCACAATCCATATAATAAATAATTACCCTGTACAGCTCAAATAAAACTGTAAAACTCATAAAAAGGAATAGCCAGTACTGAGGATTACGAATTAATGCCACTAAGGAATAAACAAAAAGATGAAATTCAATGGAATTCAATGTACTAATAATACAAAAACAGCCCTATATCTAACAGTCTCTAACCTAACCTTGGCTTCAGAAGATTTTCCATGACAAGTTGTTGTGTATAAGTGAAGTCTGTATACAGCTCTAATAATTGTTATTACCATTAGTAAAACTAAGAAACAGAATGAAATCAAGTAAGAACACACAAACATTAAAACTTCGCCAAACAAATTTAGACTGGGAGGGGCTGCTATATTTCTAGAACACAGAAGGAATCCTACTAAACATAAAACTGGACTTTTCATCAGGAAACCCTTATTTATGTAAAGATTACGATACCCTGAATGATTATAAAATACGTTCACCAGCCTAAACATCCCAGAGGAGCATAGACCATGACCTACTATAATAAATAGAGCTCCCTTAACCCCTATTCTAATATTTCTAAGACATCCTAGCATTACCAGCCTTATATGCCCAACAGAAGAGTAAGCGACTAGACATTTTAGGTCTGTCTGGCGGCAACAGACTAATCTAGCATATACACCACCTACCATCCCAATTCTCAACATTATATTAAGAGACTTTAACCCCAAATTTACTCTTATCACTATTATAAGTCGAAGTAATCCATAGCCCCCTAACTTAAGAACAACTCCAGCCAATACTATTGAACCAGCTACAGGCGCCTCGACATGAGCTTTAGGTAATCATAAATGAAATGGATAAACCGGCAATTTAACTAGAAACCCCAGAACAAACAACCACCAAAACCCTCTCACTTTTTTAGAAATATTTCTTCCTAAACTTAACATATTATCCCTTATCCCCCTATAAAACAACAAACACACTCCAAATAAGAAGAACAATGATCCGAACACCGTATAAATAAATATATAAGTCCTTGCCTCCATCCGTTCAAACTGATAACCCCAGCCCATGATAATAAGGATCAATGGAATTAAAGCAGATTCAAAAAAAAAGAAAAAACCCAAAAAACTAGATGTGCAAAAAGCTAAAACTAAGACTATTAACAAAGCTAAGTTCATAAAATAAAATAACTTAATTCGTTGTACCCTCTTACTCCTTATTAGGCTAAGCAATATAATAAAAATTCTTAGAACACTTAACCTATAAGACAATAAATCGTACCTTACCCTCCCGCCTAATGCTACAAATTCGTCCCTGATAGTGCCTATCTCTAAAACAGTTAAAAATAAGAAAAAAGATAAAACTATTAACCTAATTGTCCTATTACCTAAAACAAAGAGTATAATCAAAGAAATAATCAAACTTACGGCCACTAATCTACCAAATAAAGTACCTTATAGAAATTCTTCCTATAATAAAGTTAGCTAGACTAAATGCTAAAAATAAAACACCCGACTTTACACAATAAATTCTTTTTTCCCTCCTATTTAAAATTATTCTGTAAAAAAACGATATATAAAACTTCAATCTAACTACTGACCTTAACAAACAAATGATTAATAATATAATAGGACACCTTAATACCACAATCAATTTTATAAAAAATCCTATGAAGGGGGGTACCCCAGACAATATTAACAGTCTTAGCATCCCTATCCACCTAATTGAATATCTCATCATTCTACTTTTTCTAAGAGTTCAACACCTAAAAAAAAATACCATCACTCTCAATCTATAAATTAAGTAATAAACAAAAAATACCCTAAATGAGTAAAGTAAAGAAAGTATTATCCAGGAATTATGTACAAATGAAGAATAAACTGCTATTCCCCGAACAGAATTCTGATTTAATCCACCAAGACAGCCTACTAAGCTCATAAAAACCAACCTAGTAATAAGAAACCAAGAACCGGGGAAGAACGAAAAAAAGGAAAATGGGGCTAACTTTTGCCAAGTCAAAATTAAACAACCAATTAGTCAACTTGAAACTATAACAACGTCTGGAACCCAGTTATGAAATGGAAAGATTCCTGTTTTTATTAACAATCCTATTATGATAACTACAGCCCCTACCCTATTAAATAGCCTAAAAACTAAAAAAAACCCAAATAATAATAGTATAGACCCAATTCTCTGAGTAACAAAATACTTTACTCCCCTCTGAGCAACACAACAACCTTCAGGATTTATTATAATCAAAAACCCAAAAAGGTTAATTTCTATTCCTAGCCACACCCCTAACCAAGAACTACTTCTAATTCTTAAGAGATTACCTATAATTACTAGTACCCCACAAAAAATCAATAGAGGACTTAACGCAACTCCTATCATAGTATAATTATAAGTAACTTAACAATTTGGTATACTCGCTGAAACTGAAAGCCCAAATTTATCTCTAAAACTTCCACCTATTCAAAAATAAGCAATTAATCAAACAAACAACCAAACTACATCAACAAAATGTCAATACCACAAACATGCTTCAAGTCCAAAATGCCGATCTTTTCTAAAATGACCGCGCCACATCCGAAAGAACCTAACAATTAACCATGTTGTTCCCACTATAACGTGACCTCCATGGAATCCAGTCAACATATAAAAAGTTCTTCCATATACCCTGTCAGCGATTCTAAAAGAACAAAAGAAATATTCATTCCCTTGTCCTAATAAAAAAAGAACCCCGCAAGTAATAGTAAGTAATATATTAACAAGACACCACCTATCATAACACTGTTTACGAATTGTGTTATGAACATAAGTACAAAATGACCCCCTACTAATTAAAAGAAAAGTATTAAATAATGCTGTAGATATTGGGTCAAGAGTCCGAATCCCTAAAGGAGGTCATTCACACCCAAGATTACCTGAAGGCCTTAAACAATTATGAAAAAGAGCCCAAAAAAATGAAAAGAAAAACATAATTTCAGAAAAGATGAAAAGACCTACACCATCTCGGTACCTTTTTAACACATGTTGAGTTTGAACCCCTATATCTCCCTCACGTAAAACATCAGTTCATCATAACGTAGCAGTTACACCTAAAACTAAAAAAGTAACCAAAAATAGTTTCTCAGCTTGTATTCGATGTATTCATAATACTAAGCTTACACATAAGCTATTACAGCAAACACCTACAACCAAAGGCCAAGGACTTGGTCCAGGCACATAATATCGAGTAAAAGGATTTCGATGCATAATAAAAAGAGACTAAAAATCACCTACAGCCCCACAAGCCGCTATTCTAAATTAAACTATCTTTTATAAACCACAGGCACAGGGAGTAAACCACCTCTCTCATTTTCAATAAGATGCTCTATTTAAGCTACTTGTACCTTATAAAGGTTAAAAACACTTAAGGAGCATAGATCCTTCGCCCTAATTTAGACTACTTTACAAGCTTAATAAAATACAGACCATCTGGATGAATTGTTCCTTGCGTACCAAACCCACCTTTATTTAACAGAAGATAGAAACTGAACTAGCTCACGCCGTTCTGAACTCAGCTCATGTTAGGAATTAAAGGTTGAACAAACCCACGCATTTGAGCTGATACACCCAATGGTTACCTAAAGCCAACATCGAGGTCGAAAACTTCTTTTTTAATACCTTCTAGTAAAAGAAATTTCGCTGTTATCCCTAGAGTAGCTAATCTTATATGTACACAGTTGTATCTAGTTAGATAGCTATATTAAATTTTTTTCTATAATGCCCCATTAAAAATGTAAACTCACACTAGAGAGTTTAACAATAAAGCTTCATAGGGTCTTGTCGTCTTTCTGTTTAATTAAAGTTTCTTCACTTTAAAAATAATTTCAAATAAACCTCGTGACACAGGAATTCCCACGTTAACCCTTTCATACCATCCCCCAATTAAAGGGCAAATTATCGCGCTACCTTAGGACACTCACGTTAATGCCGCCGTTAATAGATAGGTATTAACTAACTACACCGGGCAGGGCCTACCCATAATTATATTCTATGAGAAATGTTTTTGTTAAACAGTCGAGGAATATAATTTGCCGAGTTCATTACGAGGATTTAAAAAACTATTATTAAAGCCAGTACTATTTACACTTAATTATCATCGTTTTACTCATTTTTATCATTATAATTAAATTCTAATCTATAGACCTATAACAATTGATGAAAAACTAATTTTTATTTTCTACTACAAGTTCCTATTTATGACAAACTAAAAATGAACTAATATAAAGCCTATAAAAAACTTATATTTTTCTACAATTCAAATATAACACTTTCAGCTTATCCCAAAAGTTTTGAGACTATAAAAATAGCCAATACTATATATTTCTTTAAGTCAACCAGATATCAAAAAAAGCAAATAGCATATCACTTTCACCTCTTTTTATAATTTAACTTTGCCACGTTAAATATAAGAAAAAAAGTAACTTTTATTTTTTTCGGGATACAAACATACGTTTTGTTTCTTGAAAAACCCTTATACAAAAGGTACAGGGATTAACCCTTACTAACCTTAAATAAATTATCCTTTACAGTAAAATAAAATAAATAAATTTAATTTTCTCAGTGTAAATGAGACGTAATGCTTATACTATTTTATCTATATTCACTATTTCTAGAACTTTCACATGGAAGGCGAATATAATAAATTTTACTATGAATATAAGTACCAGAAGCTACTAAAAGCTCAATCTTTAGAACATCAAACTAACTGGATCATACCCACGCAGTACTTATAGGTTAGCTACACTTTCCAGTACAGCTACTTTGTTACGACTTATCACAGATCATCTCCGCAAGCGACGGGCGATTAGTACTCATCCGAAAGTATTCAGACAACCTTTATATGATTATCTTACTTACAAGTCCTTCTTTCATAATAGATTTCTCCTATCTACGGCGGACTAATAAAATAGATATATTCTAATGTAACCCAGAATAACCCTCTCACAGCAGCATGAGAATCTGAATTATTTCTTAAACTTTTAAGGAATTTACCCCAAATCTTTCAATTTAGAGGAAACAACCATACACAAGCAATAAGAGAGGGCATAATTCAGGTGGATCATCCTTAATTACCCAGGTTCCCCTATTTTTTAACTCGAACACCGCCTATTCATTTCTTTTTGACAATTAAATGTTTAGTAAAGTAGAATTTCTAATTTACACTAGTAATAACGGGGTATCCAATCCCGGTTTTTGTTACTAGCTACATAAGAAGTTTTATAGAAAATTTAGGTATATTAAAATAAACCCTTGTTACACTTTTATTCACTTCATAATCTTTTCTTTTTTTACAACTCTAATCTATCCGCTATAGTCTAACATGGATTGAATATGGCCGCGGTGGCTGGCATTCATATTTACCCCCATATACCCAAAGGACTGGACTATATATTATTATGTTTTCCAATTATAACCACTAATCTCGTATCAATGAATATTGACCAATTATCTAAAAATATTATGAAGTACCCTTTAGAAAATAAACTATTAAGCCATAATCAAACTTTCCTCATCAACTCTAATCCGCCGAAGACTTTCTCCATAAAATGAACCTAAATCATTCGCATTAGTTCTGCCAGACGGAAAAACAAGAGCAACTGCCCAATAATCAAATGCAAATCGACTCTTTTACTTAAAGTATTGTTTTAAAGCAAGAAGTAATTTTTACTTTTAGTATTGATTTCAAATCAAACATTCACATTGCTCCACTTCCAAATCTCTATATCATAATATAACATATACCAAGCCATTACTTTTATAACTTATAGAAAAATGGGCTATAATTATTACTAAATTCTACTTCATTTTACAGTAAAGTTAACCATTAATTTCAAAAGAAAAGAAAAGAAAGAGCTCCAATAAAAAAAGAGGAAAAAAATAGTATTCCTTTCAAAAAATAATCTGATTGAAAGTTTTCATTATAAGAACTTAATTTTATACAAAATCTGTATAAGCCTTTAGGACCTACAGTCTCTAATATTCCTTTGTCACATCTTTTCAAAATTGTCCCCCTTACATCAAAAAAACATTTTTTTACTCCGTGAGTCAATAACTCTAAAAATCACATTCTAAATAGGAACGAAAAAAGGCCCCGGAAATCTTTCCCAAACTTTCTAGAAACTCTAATTAGTCCGACATATCTAATTCCAAAAACAAAAAGAACCCCTAAAGTTCCTATTTCTCTCGCCGAAGATCTCCGATAACTAAACAGACACTCACTTATAGGAGTTAAAACTCCTCCTAGAAACACAGCACCGACTGCTAGTAGCGAATAAGGAATAAGTAGCCTTTTTGGCTCTTTTAAACAAAGTGTACTAATTGATACCTTATTCCTTCCGAAACAAACTATTCAAACTATTCGCATGCTATAAAATCTAGTAAGTATAAGCCCCGGTATAATAATTATAAAACACCAAAAATTTACTCTCCTATTAAATATTAAATCCAGAATTATATCTTTAGAATAAAACCCTCTTATAAATGGAAGCCCTGACAATGAACAATTAGCAATGAACATACACACTATTCTACTTGGTAAAATTCTCCAGCATCCCCCTATCCTTCGAATATCTTGACACCCTTTGAGAGAATGAATTACTGCACCTGCTGTTAAAAATAATAAAGCTTTAAATAGGGCATGCATTACCAAATGAAAAAAAGAAATAGAAACAAGACCATGAGACAATGAAAATATTATCACCCTTAATTGACTTAAAGTCGACAAAGCAATGATTTTCTTTATATCAAAACAGTTAATAGCAACACTTCTAGCTAAAACCAATGTAAACAAACTAAGAAACTTTAAACTAGTCATCAAAAATAAGCTTCCCTTAATTACTGGATAAGAACGAATTAATAAATATACCCCAGCAGTCACTAGTGTAGATGAATGAACTAGAGAAGAAACTGGAGTAGGAGCAGCTATAGCAGCAGGCAACCAAGCACAAAAAGGTATTTGAGCTCTTTTTGTTATTCCTCCAAAAATTAAGGCTAAAATAAAATAAAAATTCACAAACTGACTTTCAAAATTATACAATACCCAACCCCTCTCGTTAACCGCTCATAATGAAATTCTAGCCAAGATCAGACCGTCCCCGATACGGTTAGTTAAAGCCGTTAACAGACTTCCTGACAAAGATTTATTATTTTGATAATGTGCAACAAGCAAAAAAGAAGTAAGCCCTAAACCGTCCCAGCCAATAAGGAGGGTAACAAGATTAGGAATAAGAATCATAAACATCATAGACCCTACAAATAAATAGACTAAATATATAAATCGATAAAAGTTCTTTTCATCATCCATGTATCAATAACAGTATATTAAAACCCTACCTGAAATAATTAAAATAGTACCTAAAAATATTATCCTCAATGAATCTAAGAGTAAATTTACAGAGAACCTTAAACTGTTTAAATCCCATAACATGAATTCAAAAAAATAAACACTTTCTACGAACCTCCTTAATAACACCAATACATAGCCTAATATAACTATCAACCTCATTTTTTGAGAAAAATTATTAAAAACACGAACGTATGCACTTTTTATCATTTTTAATTTGCCCACCAATTTTCTTATCTAGCCACCCTAAAAGGGATCTTAAAATTAAAAATCTCACGCTTCTTAAAAGCTTTAGCTAAAAGTTAGTAATTATATCTCAGGAAGAAGATTAGAATCTATTGTCTAGTTTGAAACAAGATATTTTAACATTAAATTACCTTCCTAGTTTAAACCTAAACTTCTAGTAACTACAAATTTGCAATTTGTTATTATAACTTTAACTACTAGGTCTCATAAATTCTTAATTATTTACACGCAATGGCATTCGTTTTTTTATTACAAGATACGATACACACATCATAATAAATAAAAGAAAAAGGGCTATAAAAACAAAAACATCCCAGTACCCCACAAACCTTATATAGTGAAATAATCCCTTTTTAGACCCCACCCTCAAAAATTGCCTTTTTACTGGAAATATAGAAAAACATAAAAATCTCATTATTAGTGCCACACTCACAATCATAAAGCCCATTACTTCGAAATTGTACATTTCATTAGGAAATACACTTAACACATAAATGAAAAGAACCATTAAACCCCCCACATATCTCATGAATAAAAGTAAAGCTAAAAATGTTCTTACATTTACCCCAATAATCATACACACAAACATAGAAGTCATCAACAGCACTAGCCCTAATAGATAAGGCTGTCCAATAAAAACCACTATTCTACACAAACTAATTACAGTTCAGTAAATTAAAAGGAGTTGCATAATTAAAACTATTATAAAAGTCAATCTTATGCTTACAGCTTTTTTAATTAAATTAAGCTTCAGTCTTCAGACAATTCTAAATTAACAATTTAAAGTTTTTATATTAAACTATAAAGCCTTATTACAAAGGAAATTATATTATTTCATACATGAGGCTTAAACTCATTGCATTTATCTGCCACTTTGCTAAATAATTAAACTACTCAATTCAAAGACCCTTCTCGTCACTCATGATAAATGCCTAGAAATAGAATTACTAAAAATAAAAAGCATCTAACCAGACTAATATAATTAAAACCTCTTATCAACCTTGTTACTACAGGTATTAATAAAGACAATTCTACGTCGAAAACGACAAACAAAACTGCAAGAAGAAAAAACCGTAATGAGAAAGAACTTCGAGCCCTTAAAATAGGATCAAAACCACATTCATACGGAGAAGACTTTTCTCGACTTTCAAATGATTTTTCAGATAACAAAGCTGTTACTAGTATCAAAATTAGTCTTAAAGCAATAAGAAAAAGCACAAGGGTTAAACATTCAATCATAACTTCGTTATTGTAAGAGGTATACCCCATAAATAAATTTACAATTTACCGCTTATAATTCAGCCATCTCACATCAACTTTAACTTAATACAAAGAAAGTCTCGAGATCAGATCATTCCCTGAAAGTCGTACTATTATTACTAAAAGAGCTAAGCACACCCTTGCCTCACAAACCCCTAAACACATTACTAGAAAAATTATTCTAATATTATAAAATATTAATCTACTACAGCAGTATAAAATTCCTAATATTATAAACTCTATCCCAATAAATACACTAATTAAATGATTTTTTTTAGTTAACACTACTAGCAGCCCACCAAAAAACAACACTATAAAAAAGATTCTCATAAAAAGCATGATTTATATTCAACCAACCTATTAACTACAACCTTAAGCTCTTATCCTGATATACACCGCTCTTTTTAAAGATCCCAAAGGCACTTATAACTCCCAAAGTTATTGTTCTTTCTTAAACTATCTTTAATTATTAAAAGGAAAACCTGATAATTAAAATTAACCCTCTTATACTCAACATTACCCTTAGGAGAACTTTCCAACACAACCCTATTAACTGATCATATCGAATTCGTGGAACAGTTCCACGAATTCAGATAAAAAATAGAACCCAAATTATTGTTCTTACTCTTATTAATAACTCCCCTCCTCCTAAAAAAAGAGTCACAAAGAAAACACTATTGAATAATATAGCCCCATACTCAGCCATAAAAATTATCGCAAATCCTCCTCTACTATATTCTACATTAAACCCAGAAACTAGCTCAGACTCCCCTTCCACAAAATCAAACGGCGCCCGATTAGTCTCAGCCAACATACAAGTGATTCATACCCCCCTTCTAAGTAACCCTATACACGCTATTGAAAAGATCCCCTCTTGTATTCCCTTAACTTCTTGAATCCATAATCTTCTCAATGAATAAGCAACAATTAAGATAACAAAAGTTATTGGTACTTCATATGAAATTCTTTGAGCTACTCCTCGAACTGCTCCCAACAAAGAATACTTAGAATTAGAAGACCATCCAGCTACTATTACACCATACACGTGCATCCCTGACGTTACTAAAAACTGTATTAGTCCGCAAGTTAGTATTACAGATGTATAATCATACGGATAAAGAAGCCATAATAGTATTCTAGTTACCAAAATAATGCCAGGACATAATAAAAAAGGCACTAGATTAGCAAAACCAGGCTTTACATACTCCTTATTAAAAAGCTTCCCAGCATCTCTAAAGGGTTGTATAATACCCGCGTATCCAACCTTATTTGGCCCTTTTCGAATTATAATATACCCAAGCACTTTACGCTCCAGCAAGGTATAAAATGCCACCCTTACCAACACACACACAAAAGGAAGAATAATACTAATAAAATAAATACCCGCTAAAAATAACTTTGTCATAAACAAAAACCTCAAAGGTAACTTTAGAATGACAATCTAATATTATTTATTTAACCATTTTGTTGTATGAAAGAAAATGCCAACAACATTTATAGTAAAGTTAGCAGCCCTACTACGATTTTACTCTTTCACCTAATTTCAAGAAGAAGATACTATCTTCACCTCAAAGACCAAAACTTTGCGTACGCAATACTCTTCTTAACCCTAATATTTTACCTATAATTAACTAACCCACGTATCATATCATAATATAACGCATACCAGACCATTACTTTCACAAAACAGCTATACAAATGTTATCCTCTTATTAATAGTTTCTAAGGCTTCCACCTTTACAGACCTTCCCAAATTTTACCACTCAGCTACCACTTTTAATACCACCACTCAACCCATACTGACTATCTACTTATACCTCTATCTCTTTATCTTCCAATTTCTAATTTACTTTTTTTGATTGTTTTTTAAATTTTACAGACTTTATTCATATTCTATTATTTTAAGAGAGACACACTTGTGTTTTTTACGCTTCGAAACTAGACCTAACATGCGAAATCCTTGCAATCCTGTTTTAATAAGGATCTAATTACAGGTTTTCGACTTTCAAAAAGGTTTCTCTCATTTATTCAAAATATCATTATTAACCAAAATGCTAGCGTTTTATATATTAACCCCTTCCATGAGTTTTTTGGGTTTAATATATTAATCTAATGAAATTACCTTTTACCCCTCTGTTTACAACTAACTAATTTTATTATCACAAAACTAGTATATATTACTGCCTTTTGAATATTTCTCCCTTAACTCGACTTGTAAGCTAAATTCGCTTAACTACCGCTTAAATAATTTAAGGGGTCCTAACTACCCACTTTAAAGATGAAAACTTTATGTGCTTTACACCACTCAAACCTTTTGGCTTTAGTAATTTTTATTTATTTTTCTTGAATAGCTAAAAACCTAAAGGTATCTGTGATTTACAAGACCACCGCTTCTACAAAGCTTTTTAAGCCATAATAAGTAAAGGCATTGAGCACTGCAGGGGCATGAACCCTGTATCCTATAATTAGATCACTTTACCAGACCTTACTTAACTAATTAAGGCTTAACTTGTTTACTGAATACTATTCAATATAAATATTTAACCTAGCTCAAGCCAAATTCTAAGACAACAAATATCTCCAAACGAAGAGCAAGGAAGAATAAGAGGAAACAAATGTCATGTTTCCTCATTTAAAAAAAATCCACATGTAAAAAACGTTCTTGTCGCTGATGAGCTGTAAGTAAAGGTCATGGTTAAGGAAAAACTTTCGTACATACTCTTAAACAATTAGGCTTAGGTAACTAAAAATGTTATCACCCTAAATTGGGTTTTTAAGAAAAGGATTAGTAAATCTTATGAAAAATCATCCTTTTTGAGCCGAAATCAAAATGCTTTATAGCTAAGATTTAATTATACCCGTAGAACCTTATGAATACATCTACTGGAACAAATTCAATAACAATTGGTATGAACCTATGATTAATACCACAGATTTCAGAGCATTGACCATAAAGAATACAGCTCTGACTAATTTTTATTGGAAGAACATTAATTCGTCCAGGAATAGCGTCTGCTTTTAAGAGTGCTCCAGGAAGGGCAAAAGAGTGAATTACATCACTTCTTGTAACGTAACACGAAATTTGTGCGTTAGCAGGAGCCACCAAACGTCAATCTACATCTAGAAGGCGATATCCAGACTCCAACTCAACACCCGAATCCCGGTCCATATAAGAATCAATTACTATTGTTTCCCCGTCTTTTAAATTTACCTCATAAGTCCAGTATCATTGTTTTCCAACAGCCTTAAACCTCCAAACTGGATCTTTTAGATCTTCTATTCGATATAAGTTTAAGATAGATGGACACCAAAGTATCGCTAACAAAAAGGTAGGTATAACAGTTCAAATATACTCTAGTATTTGACGATTTTTAAAATTACGATAAGAATATCTATGATTTATGATTATTATTCCTATATACAAAACAACAATGATTACAAGTAATAATACCATTATCACATAACCATAATATTTTACGATCTCAGATCCAAACTCTGATTGCAATACATCACCAAAAAATAAAGCTTCAAATAATGACACTATTTTTATATATTAATTGTAAAAAATTAATTTATCTCATACCCCTGTTAACATAGGGGGCAGAATTAATGTAGAAAAATAGACTCCTGTATACACCTGGCCTATAGTAATATATGGCTCACGAACAGGTATTTGCCCTACTCAAATAAGGCTCAAGAAATTAACAACGAAGCACCAAAAGAATATTTGACTAACAGGATAGAATGCTAACCTTCGAAACTTTCCTGTATGAATGAAAGGGTATAAATATAAGCCTAAAACAGATGCTAGCAAAGCTAAAACTCCTCCTAGTTTGTGAGGGATAGATCGAAGCATTGCATACGCAAACAAAAAGTACCACTCTGGCTCTACCTGAAGGGGGGTATGATAAGGATCGGCTGGATGATAGTTAATTTTATTTACTACAAGCTCAGGATTTACACACACTAAATATATTAACACCCACCCGAAACACACAAACCCAAAAATATCTTTAACAGTATAAAAAGGGTGAAAAGGCACACATATAGAATCCCTATTTACACCTAAAGGATTATTACTCCCATTTTCATGTAAAAAGAATATATGCAGAGTTGAAAACACAATGATGACAAAGGGAAGTAGAAAATGAAAGATAAAAAACCGTTGCAAGGTGTACCCACTTACACTTCAATGCCCTCAAAGAGTAAATAGTAAGTTTTGCGATACATAAGGGATCACCGTAAAAAGATTAGAAATTACTGTTACCCCTCAAAAAGATATTTGTCCTCAAGGTAACCTATAACCTAGAAAGGCTTCGCCTATTACTATTAGAAATAAAGTTACCCCTACAAACCATACATGACGTCTTATATAAGATCCGTAGTAAATACCACGACCAATGTGAACATAGAGACAAATGAAAAATATAGAACATCCCCCAACATGTATGTTTCGAAGAAATCAGCCTTTATTAACATCCCGCATAATATGATACACTGAATCGAATGCTATTCTCTCATGAGGAATAAAATGTAGAGATAAAAGAATACCTCTAACTATTTGAATTACGATACATAATCCTAGTATAGAACCAAACCTTCAAAAAGCGTTTAAGTTAACAGGACAGGGAAGGTCATAAAGACTATTATTTAAAATTTTTAGAAGCCAATGGCGCTTACGAAAAGGAAGAAGTTTTTCAGACATTTTTTCGAATTAAATATTTATTTAAGGTCAAGCTTATCTAGATAACTATATCAAAAACTATTTTCTATGCTCATCAGCATAAAGACACAAAAGGGTACAAAAAATATACCTTTGAATAAAACTTACTGCTACTTCCAAAGAAAAAATAGCAAACCCTAAAACCCTAATAACTACAAACCCACAAGTTCTTAGAACCCTAAATGAAAAAGCCAAGTTCAAGGCAGCGTTCCCAAGTAATAGCATAATGACTTTACCAGTAGCTATATTTATTGCTAACCGAATAATCAAAGTAATAGGCCGAAGCAAATTCGTAATAATTTCTAGAAGAACTATAAATGGAGCTAACCCCTCTGGACACCCTCTTGGAACCAAAAGAGCTATATTTTGGATAAACCTAGTAAAAATACTAGACATAATTAAACATAGCCAAATTACTGAAGCAAAAGTAAATCCAAATGAAAAATGAGCGCTTACACTGAAAAAATAAGGAATACTATTAGATACGTTAACGCTTAATATAATAGAGAATATACTAGCTACAAGAAGAGGAAAGCCTGATAAATATATACCTCTACCTCTTTCACTAATTAATTTTATACATTTTTGCAAAAACAGAGAATATATTAGTTTAATCGACCTCATTTTTAGCCACATACTAGACGAAATAATAAAAAGAGGAAGGAACAAAGAATATCCCCACACAAAATACCACCTTTTTTCAAAAGTATTAAAGTTATAATCATCAAACATGGAAAAAACATCTATCAACAT